CATTTAGGTGAAGGAAGTATGACTGCTTTACCAATAGTTGAGACCCAATCGGGAGATGTTTCGGCTTATATTCCTACTAATGTAATTTCGATTACAGATGGACAAATATTCTTATCCGCCGATCTATTCAATGCTGGAATCAGACCTGCTATTAACGTCGGTATTTCCGTCTCCAGAGTAGGATCCGCAGCTCAAATTAAAGCCATGAAACAAGTAGCCGGCAAATTAAAATTGGAATTGGCGCAATTCGCAGAATTAGAAGCCTTTGCACAATTCGCTTCTGATCTCGATAAAGCTACTCAGAATCAATTGGCAAGAGGTCAACGATTACGTGAGTTGCTCAAACAATCTCAATCAGCCCCTCTCACGGTGGAAGAACAGATAATGACTATTTATACTGGAACGAATGGTTATCTTGATTCATTAGAAATTGGACAGGTAAAGAAATTTCTCGTTGAGTTACGTACTTACTTAAAAACGAATAAACCTCAGTTCCAAGAAATCATATCTTCTACCAAGACATTCACTGAGGAAGCAGAAGTCCTTTTGAAAGAAGCTATTCAAGAACAAATAGAACGTTTTCTACTTCAGGAACAAGTATAAAGAAATTTTTTTATATAACTTTCTAATTTGTTAGAAAGAATTATTTAGATAATCTAATCTTTTTGATTCTATTTTTTTTCTATTTCGCTTATATATATTTTATTTTTATACTTATATATTATATATTTTATCTTATATATTATATATTTTATTTTTATATTAGATTTTTTATATTTTCTATTCATTTTCTATTTCATATTAAGATAAAATAAGTTATAACTATAATATATAATTTATAATTAACTATAAGTGTCTCTTATTCAAATCATTCAAAATACCTCATAGAAATATAACAAACAAAATATATGGAAATAAATTGCGTCCAATAGGATTTGAACCTATACTAAAGATTTAGAAGACCTCTGTCCTATCCATTAGACAATGGACGCTTTTATTTTTTTTTCTTAGTTTTATTTTCACATCTTTTGTTCAGAAAAAAGAATATGTGAGAGAATTCCAGAAATTGCGCATTTCATTCAATGATCCATTATATTAATTACATTAAATTAGATTAATTATATTAATCTGAATAATGATATTCTCTATATTAAATAATATAGAATAAAATATTCTAGAATAATATTGAATAATATTATTCATAAATATTCACTTTAATATAGAAGCAATTAATATAGATAATAAATAGAGATAAGATAATATAGAGATAGAAGCGGGTAGCGGGAATCGAACCCGCATCGTTAGCTTGGAAGGCTAGGGGTTATAGTCGACGTTGATTCATCATTTTTAATGTCTCTAATTCAAAACCGAACGTGAAACTTTGGTTTCATTCGGCTCCTTTATGGAAGATGGGTAAATTCCACAGATATCAGATGTAAACAAACTTACAAAAAATAAAATAAATTTCGACCCATAACATCTATGTCAGCTTTTCTGTTTGAATGCATTCAAAACAACCCGCTTTCTAGATGATCCCTATAGAAGAGGAGGATCATAACAATTTTTCTAGTTACTTCGTCCTCTATTTCAATTTTTAATAATCCTTAGGAAAAGCATTTTGTTCCTACCGAGCTAAAACAATATGTCGATGTCTCTAGTAAACCAAAGTCATTGTTTCATAGCTATTTTGCTTCAATTTTTCTTATACAAATCATAAAATTGAAGATTTAGTTAAAATTGAAGATTTAGTTACGATTAGAAATACTCCCTTCTTTGTTTATCCATGGATCCTTTACTCATACTCAAAAAATTGGAAGTATTGATCCAATTAAAAAAAAAAAGATTATGTTTCGTAATTTCATAATCCAATTTTTTTTTAATTTATAATTGACTCTTTTGGATATAAATCACGAGAATGTCTATTCTTCCTCTAATCTTTCATTTAGAGGTAAAGGATGAAATCCTTTTAAGAAATAAAGTTTTTAATCGGAATATTAATCAAACAAACCGAAGGTACCCTTTAACTATTAAAGGATTAATAGAACGAATCACACTTTTACCACTAAACTATACCCGCTACAATGTGATTATTGTATATAAATGTATCTTTTGTCGAACAAAAAAATGGGTCATAATAATTAATAAGATAGGATCAGAAAAGAATGACGTGCTTTGTTCAAGGATCTATGAAATTAGGGAAAAAGGATTCAATTCATTTAAATAACTAAATAACACGTTTTTTTTTATTTGGATGGCGGTGCTTTGACATTGACAGATACGGCTCGATAAAAATACGTACCCCAAAACATAAAATTGTGCAAGAATATATGGTTCCATTGTTTCTTTTTTTTTTATTTCATAACAAGCATTTTTGTTTCAAATAATAGTCATTGGAACAAAAAAAAAGGCCCGGCGAGGTACTGACCTGGCCAGGCCGTGGAATTTTAAAAAGCTTTTGCAGAGGTACTTTTTATATTATTTATATATTTTTTTATATAGTTATATATATTATATTATATTAATTTTATATTCATTGGAATAGTGGATTGTAGATATTTCTTTCGAGCCCTTCTTACTTTATTTTATATCAATTACTTACTTTATTTTATATCAATTATCAATATTTTATATCAATTATCAATGGAATTACTTTTTTCCTCTATTTTTTATATTTTTATATGTCTAGATAATTATATATCTATATAATAAACTAATAATAGAATAAAAATAATATTAATATAATAAAAGAAGAGGTATAAAAGAAAGACCCTTTTTTCAAACCTTACTTTTTGTGTAATGTAACATAGTAATTATCCTTTTCAGATGGGGGAGATGGCTGAGTGGACTAAAGCGTCGGATTGCTAATCCGTTGTACGGGTTTTTCGTACCGAGGGTTCGAATCCCTCTCTTTCCGCTTTTGTCAATGACTTGGTATTTTTTTTTTTTTTATTTATCTTTCAATTTAGACGAGTCTTTTTTTTTTATTTAATAATTAAAGATGTGGAATATATAAAATCCTAAGAACATTTAAAAATCGATCAAGGAAAATAAAAACTTTCTTTTTTATTCGTCACGTCCAGGATTACGTCCTGGATCATTAGATAGGAATCCGAAGATAAAGAGAGAAACAAAGAATATCACTACTGTGTAAACAAATAGTTTGAGAGTAAGCATTACACAATCTCCAAGATCATTTTTTTTTTGAAAAAAAAAAAAAGAGAATAGATTCTCCATTTTTATACCACATATATCTTATTTTGACACCAAGAAATGGTTTTTATAAATCTAGAAATAGAAAATAATTTTCAGAAATGAATTTCTATTTATAATGGAATATGAGTCAAGTCTTTCATTACCCATTTTTTTCCATACCCACAATATCTAATTGTGGGGGACTCTAATAAGTTCTTTCGATGTAAAAAAGGTCCGAATGCGGAAATGGGGTGATCCCCAGACTTTTTGTGGCGATACAAGAATTTTAATATTTGAATCGAAGCTTTATACTATAAAACTTATCTGATTTTATCATATCAATTCATATCAATTGTTAGAATTTTTTTTATTTTTTTAGAACAAATCATGAATCTTTCTAGGACAGTATTCAAGATCTCATCGAAAACTTACAGCAGCTTGCCAAACAAAAGCTAAGAGAAAAAATAGCAAAGGTATTACTGGCATAATATCTACGATTGGATTCAAAAAAGCGTAGGCCTCGGGCAATTTGGCGAAGAAAAAACTATTTGAAGAAAGAGCAGAATTAAGCCAGATACAGATCAAACTAAAGATATTAAGCATAACAAACATTTTGTTCTTTGTTTTGTTCTTGAAGATAATTGTATTTATTTTTATTTTGATTGAGTTCTTAATATGAGTTATTAATAATTGATAATATAATGTTCTTTTTTTTTTTTTAGTTTAAGTTATAGAAAAAAATGAGTAAAAACTCAAAATTCAAAAAGAAAAAGAAGGTAGACCAAAAAACTTTTCTTTGATTTGAACTAACTCAATCAAAAATACTTCAATTCTCAAATGAAAAGAGAATAGAAGAAATCATACTTTCATACAATATCTTAATTGAATTATATGTAATGATCAATAAATTTCGTTTAATTTGATATCTAAATGTATCAAAATCCTAGTACCAATCTATTCTATAGATATTTGGACTAGAATTGACGAACAACTAATAACAATATTAGTGTTTATTAATATCGAATATAAATAGAAAATGGGGCGTGGCTAAGTGGTAAGGCAACGGGTTTTGGTCCCGGTATTCGGAGGTTCGAATCCTTCCGTCCCAGAACATACCTATTATATATATCATATCAGATTATATATATTGTATTAGAATACATATTTTCTATCATAATAAAAGATTGTTTTTTTTTTTTAACAACTTTCTGTTTTTTTATTAAGACTATAATCAAATACTAAATAATATTATATAGAATATGATTCTTTTTTCTTATTATTCTTATAATGATTGATTCTTATCTGAATTATATCTTTTTCAAAAATTAATCTGAATTATATCTTTTTCAAAAATTAAATCGTATTCAAATAACACCAAATAACACACAAATAAATATAATTGAATCCATTTGTATCCAGGTAAGATGGGAGCATAGATCAAAAGAAGAGAAAAGAGTTTTAATTCAAAAAGCAAAATCTGGGTACGGGCTTTTCATTGTATGCCTATCCCTCTCATATTGAAGTTAGTTAGTCATAAAAAAGAAAAAAAAAAGCCTTACTTACGATATCCATTGGAATTTGAAATGGATATCGTAAGTAAGGCTTTTTTTAATTTTTAAAATTATAAACACGGGTGTGTTTTTGATATTGGGGTACTAATTAACTTCAATCAATAATCAATAGGATTAGGATTCTTTTTTGTGTTTTCTCTAATGAATAATTGTAAATCTATGTAACAATTGAGACTTTATTATCTTATTCACTTTACCTTAGGTAAAGGTTGCAAAAAGATTATTGAATTTTTTCAAGTCAAATAAACTACGAATAAAATGAGGAAATGCTTATATGTATGTCTTGTTATCGTTCTATTTCATTGAAAACTTTATTTATTTCAATTCATTTTTGCGAAAAGAGATTTGTGATCCCTAAATTAAAAATATTTAACATTTAACATAGATTTAACATTTAACATAGAATATATATATATAATTACTTTCAAAAACATTTTCTTTTCTTTCGATTATGATTTATCAAAAATAATAACAACCCCAATACTCCCTTAAATCAGTCTTTATTCTCCACCCCATTCAATTAATTAAACTAATGAAAAAATAATTTAATTTTTTTTTTGATCTATCTCTATCTATTTGTTTGAAATGATTGATGGTTTAATCAGAATATGAATTTATCTCTCTTATTAGGAAAATACGGTTTTTACTTTTACTGTAAAACTTGATTCAAATAATGTAATGATATTGAAATAAGATTCAATCAATTTAATCTTTTTAATAATGTTTTACGAGTCCTTGGTACTTGAAGAAGTGTTAAATTGGTGAATCTTTTTTTCAAGTCACTTGAAGATTAAAGATGCAGATTAAAAAAAAAAGAAAAGAACTTATTTGTGTTATTTATTATTTCGAATTTTTATATTAGAATTTGAAATTCTAATATAAAAATCTATGGGGTTAAATTGAATTCTTGTTGAGACTTCTTCATAAATTACCTATTCATAAAAGTATAGATTACTATTAGAACCAATGATTATTCATGATTCCATAATTGAATCAATTACATACTGGTTACAGCAACCTACTAGAAAAATGTTATGGTAAAACTTCGTTTAAAACGATGTGGTAGAAAGCAACGTGCGACTTGAAGGATATGGTCGGTTGTGGATTCTAACATCCGCCATTTTTTTTATATTCATTATATAGATATAGGAATGAGGGTGCTCCTGGTTCGACATCGTTTGTTCTGTTCCACTAGAAAAACCTTATTTTTTGGGGGTTGTGGTGTAAATAGTACATGATCATGATGGAGCTCGAGTAAAAAGTATTGATTCATTTTTTAGGGGTACGGATCTAGGGTTAGTGTTAATTAATAAGTTGAAACAACTTCGTAAGTATATTTTCGATATAGAAATCGAAAGGATCCAATTCTAGCAAGTTTAAAATTCATAAGAAAAATCGCTTGGAATTGGTAAAACTGTTTCGATCAAAAGTGTATCACGCGGGAATCAACCATTTGTATGATTCTTTGATAGAAAGAAATTACAAAAATGGTATGTTGCTGCCATGTTTTGAAATGATTAAAGATCACCGAAGTCATGTCTAAACCCAACGATTCAAGGGAACGATAAAGAATTCTGGAACAAGTAAATACCGTTTTCAGTTGTCTCAATAAATAGATCATAATGAAGAATAAAAAAAAATTCTAAAGGAGAGAGACAAAAAATGCGTGATTAAAGACCGCTCAATAAACGAAATGCCTAAAGGTTTTCTTTTGGGTTATTTGAAAATTATCCAACTTGAGTTATGAGGATGTGAATACGAATGATTTTTTTTCCTTTTTCGGACAATAATAAGAATAAGGAAAAGTACTTAAATCATAGTTTAATTGATTTGATGATTTTATGGATCTATTTAATATTAATTACAAATTCTATACATAGACATAATTTCGAATTTTCTTGAGCCGTACGAAGCGAAAACTTCTTATACGTTTCTAGGGGGGGGGGAGTATTATTCATCTACATCTATCCCAATGGGTGGTTTATCGAATCGTTGCAATTGATGTTCGATCCCGAAGAGAAGGAAGAGATCTTCGGAAAGTGGGTTTTTATGATCCGATAAAGAATCAAACTTATTTAAATGTTCCCGCTATTCTATATTTCCTTGAAAAGGGCGCTCAACCTACGGGAACTGTTTATGATATTTCAAAGAAGGCGGGAGTTTTTATGGAACTTTCCTTTAATCAACAGATGAGATTAAATTAATGAAATAAAAAAAGGGGGGGAGGGGGATGACTTGTATATAACTTTGTATATTCTATATTACTCCCCCTCTTTTGTTCTATTCCTACCCATTTATAATTACTACCATAAAATGTTGTCGTTATAGACGACAACATTTTCTTTTTTTTATTTTAGTAAGATAAATTCATATAAGACAGATAAATAGAAAAAAAAAGAAAGTGAATAAATGAAGTAGTTGGATCTATAAATAGAAAATTTTACATTATTGCTAATTCAATAATGGTTGGTTTTCGTTGAAACTTTCACTTTCTTTTTTTTTTATGAACTGAACAAATAAAATAAAAAAAAAACACATGGTATTTAAACTTGCTTTTTTTACTTATATTGATTGAGTAAACCCAAGCAATATCTTTTTATACTTCTCTCCAAATTTTTTTTACACCCATACCTTTTTGTATCTATCTTTATTATTTATGGAGTATCAATTCAATACAAGTCATTCGTTTTTTTTATTTTATTTTTATTATAATTATAGTAATTCAATAGAATATTGAATTTAATAAGAAAATATTGTTAAATGAAATAGAAAATATTGAATAATTTTGTATTTTAATTTATGGTTTTCTACATTATGTTCTTTTCTCAACATTCATATTGACAACAGTATATCAAACAAATATAATCCGATCGTGAATAAATGTATCTATTTCTCTGTTCTATAGACTTGGTTTTTTATTTTACTTTATTCAAACGATGGATTCATTGGATTTGCTGGGATACAAGAAGTCTTTCTTTTTTTTTTTTTAATCAACAAAAAATGGATAAGATAATAATGTATAACATACGAACAAAATCTGTGATAGTCGATCAATTTACATTTGATTTATATTTTTATCTTAATCTATCTTCTTATTTTAGACGTCATTGTATTTGCATCTGATATGTTCAGTTTTATGTTCAGAATCGCTTAGAAATAGTTTTTCTATTTTAATATTTGGATTACGTTGTGTAATTCAATCTCTTTTTTGATTCCGATTGGATCTATACATTTTGATTCGGGTTGCTAACTCAACGGTAGAGTACTCGGCTTTTAAGTGCGACTAGCGTTTTTTACACATTTGTATGAAGTAACGGATTCGTCGATACCATCGGTAGAGCTTTGTAAGACCGCGACTGATCCTGAAAGGAAGGAATGGAAAAAGCAGCATGTCGTATTAATGGAGAATTTTGAGAATATTTTATTCGTATCTTATCGGATCGATACAAAATCTTGTTTGAATTCTTGACGCGGAAAAAAAAAATAAAAAAAAAAAGATGAAAGTTGGGTTAAGTGAATAAATGGATAGAGCCCCTTGGCTCCAATTCTAGGGAAACAAAAAAAAGCAACGAGCTTCTGTTCTTTTCTTAATTTGGATAATTACCCGATCTAATTAAACGTTAAAAATAGATTAGTGCTTGATACGGGAAATGTTTTTACCATAAGTAGATTATCGATTTTTTTTAATCCTAATTATTAGTAGATATTCTCCATTAGAGTGTGGGGATGAATGTGTAGAAAAGTAGTATATTGATAAAAATATTTTTTTTTTTTTTCTAAAATCAAAAGAGCGATTGGGTTGAAAAAATAAAGGATTTCTAATCATCTTGTTATCCTATAATGAACATAAACAGATTTCATTAGATGGAAAAAGAAAGAATAAAGAATCCGTTGATAAGTCTTATCTGTTTCCGGGGTATCTATCTAGTTTTTTCTTACTATAATATCCTGTTTTGACTGTATCGTACTATGTGTCATTTAATAACCCAAGAAATCTCCTATCCCGGGTTTAAATCTAATTTCAAATAAATGGAGGAATTAAAAGGATATTTAGAACTAGAGAGATTTAGGCAACATGACTTCCTATACCCACTTATCTTTCGGGAGTATATTTATGCACTTGCTCATGATCATGGTTTAAATAGGTCTATTTTGTTGGAAAATGTAGCTTATGCTAATAAATCTAGTTTACTGATTGTAAAACGTTTAATTACGCGAATGTATCAACAGAATCATTTGATGATTTCCACTAATGATTCTAACCAAAATCCATTTTTAGGATACAACAAGAATTTGTATTCTCAAATTATATCAGAAGGATTCGCAGTTATTGTGGAAATTCTATTTTCTTTACGATTAATATCTTCCTTAGAAGGGGCACAAATCGTAAGATCTTACAATTTTCGATCCATTCATTCAATATTTCCTTTTTTAGAGGACAAATTCCCACATTTAAATTATGTGGCAGATGTATTAATACCCTACCCCATCCATTTGGAAATCTTGATTCAAACCCTTCACTACCAGGTGAAAGATGCTTCCTCTTTGCATTTATTGCGGTTCTTTCTTCATGAGTATTCTAATTGGAATATTGTTATTAGTCCAAATAAAGCTATTTCTATTTTTTCAAAAAGTAATTCAAGATTATTGTTATTCCTATATAATTCTCATATATGTGAATACGAATCTGTCTTTCTTTTTCTCCGTAAACAATCTTCTCATTTACGATTAACATCTTCTGGAGTCCTTTTTGAGCGAATTTATTTACATAGAAAAATAATAAAACATCTTGTCGAAGTCTTTGCTAATGATTTTCCGGGCATCCTATGTTTCCTGAAGGATCCTTTCATTCATTATGTTAGATATCAAGGAAAATCAATTCTGGCTTCAAAAGATACGCCTCTTCTGATGAATAAATGGAAATATTACCTTGTCAATTTTTGGGAATGTCATTTTTATGTGTGGTTTCACTTGGGAAGAATCTATATAAATCAATTATCCAAGCATTCCCTCGACTTTTTGGGTTATTTTTCAAGTGTGCGACTAAATACTTCAATGGTGCGGAGTCAAATGTTAGAAAATTCATTTATAATAAATAATGCTCCCAAGAAGCTCGATACGATAGTTCCAATTATTCCTCTGATTGGATCATTGACTAAAGCGAAATTTTGTAACGCATTAGGACATCCCATTAGTAAGCTGATTCGGGCCGATTTATCGGATTTTGATATTCTCAA